GAGGGCGTAGTTATCTGATAAAAAAAACTACTTGTCATATAAAGATTGTTTTAAAAGAAAAAAAAATATATGGATGGAAAAAGAATAGAAAAATATGGGACAAAAAATAAATCCACTTGGTTTCAGACTTGGAACAACTCAAAGTCATCATTCTTTTTGGTTCGCAAAACCAAAGGATTTTTCCATGGGTTTACAAGAAGATGAAAAAATACGGAATTGTATTAAGAACTATGTAAAAAAAAAAAAGAGAATATCCTCCGGTTTCGAAGGAATTGCCTATATGGGAATTCAAAAAAGAATAGATTTGATTCAGGTCATAATCTATATTGGATTTCCCAATTTATTAATAGAAGGACGGACACGGGGAGTCGAAGAATTACAGATGAATGTACAAAAAGAGTTTCACCGGAGACTCAACATTACTATTACAAGAATTGAAAAACCTTATGGGCAACCTAATATTCTTGCAGAATATATAGCTTTACAATTAAAAAATAGAGTTTCGTTTCGAAAGGCAATGAAAAAAGCTATTGAATTAACTGAACAAACAGGTACAAAAGGAATTCAAGTGCAAATTGCAGGGCGTATCGACGGAAAAGAGATTGCACGTGTCGAATGGATCAGAGAGGGCAGAGTTCCCTTACAAACAATTCACGCTAAAATTGATCACTGTTCTCATACAATTAGAACTATCTATGGAGTCTTAGGCATCAAAATTTGGATATTTGTAAACCAAGAATAAGAAAATAAAAAGAATGGACTTTTCTTTATCTCGTCATTCTGCTCAGCAATAGAAAAATTTAGAAACTCTTTTCTTCTTAAAAAAAAAGAATAAAAATTATCAATTATAATTCTATAAGGTTGAATAAAAATTTGATTTACACTATTTCTATTTAGTATAATTGCTATGCTTAGTGTGTGACTCGTTAGTTGTTTCTTTAAACTTTAGAATTGAGATTGAAAAAACAGGCTGACCCCACTATAAACTTAGTAACTATGAAAACTAAATAAGCTCAAAACTAATAACCAACTTATTGCTTCGTATTGTCGAGATCCCAATAAAAAGTCACTATATGACTGAAACGATCATATAGTTGTAGCAACTAAAATTATTTTTATAACAAAGAAATCTGATTATGAATTGTGAAACAAAAAGGGGATGTGGAAAAAAAGGAAGGATGATAGAAAGAGAGAATAAAGATATCAATGATATATGATTCCCATATGTATGGTTTATGAAGAATCACTTCATAAAAAAGGCAGTGTGATAAAGCATCAAGAAATAAAGATACAAAATCTACGATTACAAACGATTCAAATATAATAAGAAATATACAAATAAAAAAATAGAAAAAAAGATATAAATATCTGTAAATATCTAAATACTAGAAAATAGATGAATAATTGAATCGAGCTTCGAGTTAAGAAAAACTGAGGAGATTTACTCGGAAACAAAGAACCTATTTTGTTGGAAGCTCCATTGCAGAGTTCAGGCCTAAACATTAATGGAGAAGCTATAGGAACGATGGAACCTGTGACTACATAGGATTTTATTTAAAACGAAGAAATCCTAATGATTCACTGGGTAGGATGGCGGAATGAACCAATAAAAAATGGATTTCTTCTGAATGGTCATGAATTGATCCTACAAATGAAGGATGAAAGAGTCAATGTTCGCCCGCGAACCCTTTCTTTCTTTTTCTTGAATTTTAAAATTTCATTTAGATTTCATATATTGGATAACTTTTGGCACGATTTTATAGAAGTAAAGTAAAAGATTTTAGCAAATTTGATATTGATAAAAGAAAGAAGCATTATAGATCAAAAAATATGCCTAGTTATCTAGCTATTTAATAGTAACAAATTCAATAAGAAAATTTAAAATCTTTTGATAGAATGAAAAAAATGTGTATATTTAAGATTATTGAATCATTTCATTCGCGAGGAGCTGGATGAGAAGAAACTCTCATGTCCGGCTCTGCAGTAGAGATGGAATTCATAAAAAACCATCAACTATAACCCCAAAAGAACCAGATTTCGTAAACAACATAGAGGTAGAATGAAGGGAATTTCTTGCCGAGGCAAGCATATTTGTTTTGGCAAATACGCTCTTCAGGCACTTGAACCTGCTTGGATCACAGCTAGACAAATAGAAGCAGGGCGAAGAGCAATGACACGATATGTGCGTCGTGGTGGAAAGATATGGATACGTATCTTTCCCGATAAACCTGTTACAGTAAGACCTACGGAAACACGTATGGGTTCGGGCAAGGGATCCCCCGAATATTGGGTATCCGTTGTTAAACCGGGCCGAATACTTTATGAAATGAGTGGAGTATCAAAAACTGTAGCCAAAGCAGCTATAAAAATAGCTGCATGCAAAATGCCTATACGAACTCAATTTGTTGTTTCAGGATAAGTAAACAAAAGTAAAGAAGTATTGAGAATTAAAAAAAAAAAAAAAACTGCGTATTTCTTTATCTATGGACAGACAATATTTCTTTTTTCCCTTACATTTCAATAAGAGATTCAAATAAAAATGATATGATTCAACCTCAGACCCTTTTGAATGTAGCGGATAACAGCGGAGCTCAAGAATTGATGTGTATTCGAATCATAGGAACCGGTAATCACCGATATGCTCATATCGGTGATGTTATTGTTGCTGTAATCAAAGAAGCAGTACCCAACATGCCTATAGAAAGATCAGAAGTAATTAGAGCTGTGATTGTACGCACGTGTAAAGAACTTAAACGTGACAACGGCATGATAATACGATATGATGACAATGCAGCGGTTATCATTGATAAAGAAGGAAATCCAAAAGGAACTCGGATTTTTGGTGCGATTGCTCGGGAATTGAGACAGTTAAATTTTACTAAAATAGTTTCATTAGCACCCGAAGTCTTATAGTCTTCTAAATAAGATTAGTAGTAAGACTAGTAGATATATGAAAAAAGGGTATGTTATTTTCTATCTATCTCTATAGAATATTCAAATATCTGAAATAGATTGTGTCTCATGTATATACTTTAAATTCCTAATAATTCTTTATAATTTAAAAATTAAAAAAAAAATTCAATAAAACAAAAAAGAAGCATGTTGATTATATCAAAATGAGGAGGCACCAATAACTAGAGTTCGTCATGGGTAGGGACATTATTGCCGAGATAATAACTTCTATAAGGAATGCTGACATGGATCAAAAGGGAAGAGTGAAAATAGTATCTACTAATATCACTAAAAACATTGTGAAAATACTTTTACGAGAAGGTTTTATTGAAAATGTTCGAAAACATAAAGAAAGTCAAAAAAATTTCTTGGTTTCAACCTTACGACATAGAAAGACTGGTAAAGGAAAGAAAAGAATTTTAAAACGTATCAGCCGACCCGGTCTACGAATCTATTCCAACTATCAACGAATTCCTAAGATTTTAGGCGGAATGGGGATTGTAATTCTTTCTACTTCTCAAGGTATAATGACAGATCGAGAAGCTCGACTAGAAAAAATTGGAGGAGAAATTTTGTGTTATATATGGTAATTCTCTTGGGGTACCCTAATTTTCTCTCGAACTTACTATTTGTAAAATAGAGAGGAAAAGTGAATTATAGAACTCTTCCTCTATTAATTAATACTTAAAGGGAGGTTCCCTGGAATGAAAGAACAAAAATTGATTCACGAGGGTTTAATTACAGAATCACTTCCCAACGGTATGTTCCGAGTTCGGTTAGACAATCAAGATCTAATTCTAGGTTATATTTCCGGGAGAATCCGGCGCAGTTTTATACGCATACTACCCGGAGATAGAGTTAAAATTGAAATGAGTCGTTATGATTCAACCAGGGGACGCATAATTTATAGACTTCGCAAAAAAGATTCGAACGATTAGATCTTTCTTTTAAACATTCCCCCTTTGTAGGGGATATAATTTGAAGTTCAAAAATGAAAGAAACTTTTTTTGTTTCAAAAAAAAAAGATATATATATTCAGAATGAAGGTAAGGAATTATAAATATGAAAATAAGGGCCTCTGTTCGTAAAATTTGTGAAAAATGTCGCCTGATTCGTAGGCGAGGACGAATTATAGTAATTTGTTCCAATCCGAGACATAAACAGAGACAGGGTTAATTTTTCTAAATTTCTAAATAAAGAACTTTTTAAAAGAAAAACCCATGTACATGTAAAAATAAAGAAGAAAGGATTCTTTTTCATATGAAAACTATATCCCCGTATCTTTCTGTAGATTTCTGATTCTTCTTTTTCTTCTTATGAATATGATATAAATGATATAACAAAATATGACAAAACCTATAGCAAAAATTGGTTTACGTAAGAATGCACGTATTGGTTTACATAAGAATGAACGTAGAATACCAAAAGGAATTATTCATGTTCAAGCGAGTTTCAACAATACTATTGTTACTGTTACAGACGTACGAGGTCGGGTGGTTTCTTGGGCTTCTGCAGGTACTTCTGGATTCATAGGCACAAGAAAAGGAACACCCTATGCTGCTCAAGCAACTGCATTAAATGCAATTCGTACAGTAATTGATCAGGGTATGCAACGAGCAGAGGTTGTGATAAAGGGTCCAGGTCTCGGAAGAGATGCGGCATTACGAGCCATTCGAAGAAGTGGTATGCTATTAAGTTTCGTACGTGATGTAACACCCATGCCACATAATGGATGTCGCCCCCCGAAAAAAAGACGTGTGTAGAAATAAGAATTAAAAAGAGATTTCAAGAGAAAGAAATGATTCAAGGATCTGATCCAATAATCATAAAGAATATAATAGTATGGTTCGAGAAGAAGTAGCAGGATCCACTCGAACACTACAGTGGAAATGTGTTGAATCAAGAGTAGAAAGCAAGCGTCTTTATTATGGTCGTTTCATTCTGTCCCCGCTTATGAAAGGTCAAGCCGATACCATAGGTATTGCCATGCGAAGGGCTTTACTTGGAGAAATAGAAGGAACATGTATCACATGTGCAACATCTGAAAACGTGCTTCATGAATATTCTACGATAGCAGGTATTGAAGAATCCGTACATGAGATTTTAATAAATTTGAAAGAAATTGTATTGAGAAGTAATCTCTATGGAGTTAGGACCGCATCCATTTGCGTAAGGGGTCCCAAATACATAACCGCTCAAGATATCATTTCACCACCTTATGTAGAAATAGTTGACACGACACAGCATATAGCTAACCTGACAGAACCAATTGATTTGTTTATTGAATTACAAATAAAGAGAGATCGCGGATATTGTTTGAAATCCACAAACAACTCTCACGATGGAAGTTATCCTATAGATATTGTATCCATGCCTGTTCGAAATGTGAATCATAGTATTCATTCTTACGGTAATGGGAATGAAAAACAAGAGATACTCTTTCTAGAAATATGGACGAATGGAAGTCTAACTCCTAAAGAAGCACTTTATGAAGCTTCTCGTAATTTGATTGATTTATTGATTCCTTTTCTACATGCAGAGGAAGAGGATATGAATTTAGAGGAAAATGAAAACAGATGGAATCTATCCCTTTTTTCCTTTCAAGACATATTCGCTAATCTCAAGAAAAAAAAAGGAATTCCATTAACATGTATTTTTATTGACCAATCAGAATTGTCTTCCAAGACCTATAATTGTCTTAAAAGGTCCAATATACATACATTATTGGACCTTTTGAGTCATAGTCAAGAAGATCTTATGAAAATGAAATATTTTCGCATAGAAGATGTAAAAAAGATATTGGGCACTCTACAGAAGCATTTTGTAATAAATTTACTTAAAAAAAAGTTTTCATTTTAACTCCTTTGTAATTTTTTCATTTTTTAGAAAGAAAAAAGAAGATAATGAGTTTTTAATCTCTGACATGATCCATTTATTTGCAGAATAGATCCTAACAATATTTATGTATCTAGGGAAGATCCAGAGGGGGATCTTCCTTAGATACATATTATAAATATGTCGTGGTATTTCACGGTTGAATCAATTTAAAAAAGACCTAAAGTTAAGGATTTCTCAATAGGTAAAGTCGCTCCAATACCTAACCAAAGAGCTATTGCAGTACCGATCAAAAAGATTGTTGTAGCTACTGGACGACGAAATGGATTTTGAAATTTATTTACATTCTCCAAAAAAGGTACTGTCAATAATCCTATTGGTACTGAAACCATTAAAAGAACACCCAATAACTTATTGGGTACTGTGCGAAGTATTTGAAATACGGGAAAGAAGTACCATTCGGGTAATATTTCCAACGGAGTTGCAAAAGGATCTGCCGGTTCACCAATCATTGATGGTTCTAGAACTGCTAAGCCCACATTACATGCAATAGTGCCTAGAATTACTACTGGAAAAATATATAAAAGATCATTGGGCCATGCGGGTTCTCCATAATAATTATGCCCCATCCCTTTAGCTAATTTAGCTCTTAATACAGGATCATTCAAATCAGGTTTCTTTGTTATTTGGATAGGTGAATTTTTGTGGATCCATCCCCCAAAGGAACCGGACATGAGAATTTTTGATCATCCGGCTCGAGCAAGAATCACAAAGAATCACAGAAAAAGATTCATAAGAAATCTATATTTCATGCATATCTACATATATAATGTAGAATGACTCTATGTAATGAAATATTTATAAAATTTCAATTCCCTGAGTTGCAACGATTCGATTCATTGCAAAGAATTCAGTTCTGGCAAGGAAATGCTCAATATCCAAGTAGGCTTACAAATTTGATCAGGATCAAGTGCTTTTTGGATTGTCTCATATCTTTTGGTTGGTATTTATTCTCACAACATCTAGATTTTCTTACATACAAAAATACAAAGTTTTTACTTGTTACTAATAAAGTATAGCCTCTGTTCTTCCTTAGATCCCTTATTTCACTCCGATAGTATCGTAGATCAGGGTCGATGCAGAGGAAATGAATGCATCTACATACTATAAGAAACTGACTAAGATTGCCCATCAAATTAATAGGAAATACTTATTAGTATAATTCTAAATTCTAAGAAATAAAAAAAAAATCAAAAAAAAGTGGAATAGATAGAACATTGGATCATGGATCATGCCACATCACTTATTTAGGATCTTACGGAGCCTTTTCATGCATCACATGATTCGAGTATGATCATAGAAAAGATTCTCCTCAAGCGAATTGGCCTATCCTATGCTACATAAGGATACTTACGTGATGGTTGGATGCGGAGACACATTGGGTTGTGAATTCCAACGTGGCAGATAAAAGAATATATCTGCATGGACCAATCAATAGTTCAAGTCACACACTCCCATAATCCATCCTCTTTTAGGAAAATATACTTGAACTATTCGTATCAAATAAACAATAAAATACTTCATAGTTGAAGAAAAATATCCAAATATAACATGCCTTATTTTTCAATAATCCATATTTGTAGCAATGAAAGACTCTTGTTCCTCCCCGATATGAGAAATTACAAATATCTATGATCTGTCTTCTCTATAAAG